AAAAACATAACTAAATAAACAATTCAAATGCTTCTATTGTTTGTTCTTGTTTGTTGTGTTGGATCCACAATTAATCTTATAGATCTTTAGGATTGGTGTATTCTTTTAATCCCTTAGTTTCGGATCATGAATGGAGTCAAGTATCACAACCTTTTCTACCCATCCTGTATATTGTCCTTTTCGTTCCGTGTTGGAATAGACGAGATTTTACGAAAAAAGTTATTGATAAAAGAGAACAAATATTTCTTTTTTTTCGATGCGAATTTGACACAAGATGAAGGAAATCGCTATTTCAATTTCGAATTAAAAAAAATATTTAGAATATTCTATAATAAAAAAGAGTTCCATCATAACTATATAGTTATAGTGAAGTAATACTCCGGGTTCCCACAAAACAAAAGAAAATCCTTTTTTCAAAACTCATTCCTTATTTTATTAGTTAATGATCTAGTGATTGGATCTCTATGCTTATTCCGATATAAAATGAAATATTCAAATGATTTTTCATCGAATGACTATTCATCTATTGTATTTTCACGTAAATAGGGGCAAGAAAGTTCTATGGAAAAATGGTGGTTCAATTCGATGTTGTATAAAGGAAAATTAGAATACAGGTGTGGGCTAAGTAAATCAATCGATAGGTTTGGTGATCCTATTGAAAAAACCAGTGTAAGTGAGGATCCGGTTATAAACGATATGGATAAAAAGATTCATAGTTGGAGTGAAAGTTCTAGTTACAGTAATGCTAATCATTTAGTGGGTGTCAGGGACGTTCGTAATTTTATCTCTGATGACACCTTTTTAGTTAGAGATAGTAATAGGAATATTTATTCCATATATTTGGATATTACTAATCAAATTTTTGAGATTGACAATGATCCTTCTTTACTGAGTGAACGAGAAAGTTCTTTTTTTAGTTATTGGACTTATGCTTATCTGAAGAATGGATCGAAGAATGACGATCCGCCCTGTGATCATTCCATGTATGATACTAAATACAGTTGGAATAATCACATTACTAGGTGCATTAACTCTTATCTTGGTTCTCAAATTTGTATTGAGAGTTCCTTTTTAAGTAGTAGTGACAATTCCAGTGACAGTTACATTTATAGTTCCATTTATGGTGAAAGTAGAAATAGTAATGAAAGGGGGAGCTCCAGTATAAGAACGAGCAGGAATGGTATTGATTTCACTCGAAGAGAAAATTCTACTGATTTCGATTTGACTCAAAAATATAGGCATTTGTGGGTTCAATGCGAAAATTGTTATGGATTAAATTATAAGAAACTTTTGAAGTCCAAAATGAATATTTGTGACCAATGTGGATATCATTTGAAAATGAGTAGTTCAGATCGAATCGAACTTTCGATTGATCCAGGTACTTGGGATCCTATGGATGAAGACATGGTTTCTCTGGATCCTATTGAATTTCATTCGGAGGAGGAACCTTATAAAGATCGTATTGATTCTTATCAAAGAAAGACAGGATTAACCGATGCTGTTCAAACAGGCACAGGTCGACTAAACGGTATTCCCATAGCAATTGGAGTTATGGATTTTCAGTTTATGGGGGGTAGTATGGGATCCGTAGTAGGCGAGAAAATCACCCGTTTGATCGAGTACGCTACCAATAAATTGTTACCTCTGATTCTAGTGTGTGCTTCCGGAGGAGCACGTATGCAAGAAGGAAGCTTGAGCTTGATGCAAATGGCTAAAATATCTGCTGCTTTATATGATTATCAATCCCATAAAAAGTTATTCTATGTATCAATCCTTACATCTCCTACTACTGGTGGGGTAACGGCTAGTTTTGGGATGTTGGGGGATATCATTATTGCCGAACCGAATGCTTATATTGCATTCGCAGGTAAAAGAGTAATTGAACAAACATTGAATAAGATAGTACCTGAAGGTTCACAAGCGGCTGAATATTTATTCGATAAGGGCTTATTCGATCCAATTGTACCACGTAATCCTTTAAAGGGTGTTCTGAGTGAGTTATTTAAGCTTCACGCTTTTTTTCCTTTTAATTAAAATTCACTTATTAAGTTAAGTAGAGCCTTAAGTCAAATTATTTTTATTTAATTTAGTTACATTTTTGTATTTGTAGCGAACAATTAGATAGTTTATCGGAATCAAAGTAAAAATTCTAAGGAAGAATTTCTTTTTTCTTTGGTGACATAATCATAATATTTAATTGTAAATTGTATAAAGAATCGTGCGGATAATTCTTTTTTTTATACCGATATTACTGATTATTAATTAGGAAACCTCTATCTCTATCAACAAGATAAAAAAAATGGTTCCTTCTTCGAAATTCAAATTGGGCAAGGCAAATAAAATAAACCTAAGGTCATCTTTCCTTCTTGCTTCGTATGTATAGTATATATAATTCAAATATAGAAAATATAGATATAGAGTATCTTTTCTTTCTACTCTATCTTCCGAGAATCTCTATTTTTACTAAGAATCCTGTTGTTGGATTGAATTCTAACGAATCCTTCGGGAATTTGTAAGAAACTCTTTATTTCTTTATTTATTAAATAAAATAAAAATGAGAATTCAATTCTAATTTTAAGACAAGAATAGAATAGATTATCATACGTATATTTCTATATTTCATGTAGAAAGATAAAGAAGAATAAGTCTCATTTATTTAATTATTTATTCCTTGCACTTATTATTTAGTATATATACTCACTTAGATATACTCAATCTAATTATATACGAATTATAATTATTCTAAGATATCTTTCTAACAATAACAGGTACAAATATTAAATCGAGGTACCCATTCTATGACAACTCTTAACAACTTACCCTCTCTCTTTGTGCCTTTAGTGGGCCTAGTATTTCCGGCAATTGCAATGGCTTCTTTATCTCTTCATGTTCAAAAAAACAAGATTTTTTAGATTCGATAGGTGCAAATCTTATCTATTTTTTTTCAAGACTTAGATATAGATAACACAGATATCTATTTAGTAGTAGTAGAATATGGCGGTTTCCTCCGAACATAGATCTTATGTATGCGTAAATATATGGGTAAATAAATTATAGCAATTTTCAAATAGATCGGAATCGAGGTGGATGTATGAAATGTAAAGTCAATGTATCTATATGTGGATATATCTATAGGAGATCATAGAAAAGGGATATTCTTATTTTAGACCTAACCAATTGGATCTAACCAATTAGATGAATTACTCCTAAAGGGTTACATCCGAATGATGCTAGTTGATGAGAGTTACTTCGGAAACAAAAAAAGGAAAGTCAAATTCATTTGGACTATTTTCTCAATTCCAATAAAATGCAACTGGATCTAGTATGAGTTGGCGATCAGAACATATATGGATAGAACTTATAGTGGGGTCTCGAAAAATAAGTAATTTCTGCTGGGCCTTTATCCTTTTTTTAGGTTCACTAGGATTCGTATTAGTTGGATCTTCCAGTTATCTCGGTAAGAATTTGATATCTTTAGTTCCCTCTCAACAAATTCTTTTTTTTCCACAAGGGATCGTGATGTCTTTCTACGGTATCGCAGGTCTCTTTATTAGTTCCTATTTGTGGTGCACAATTTCGTGGAATGTAGGTAGTGGCTATGATCGATTCGATAGAAAAGAAGGAATAGTGTGTATTTTTCGTTGGGGATTTCCTGGAAAAAATCGTCGCATCTTCCTACGATTTCGTATGAAAGATATTCAGTCCATCCGAATAGAAGTTAAAGAGGGTATTTATGCTCGTCGTGTCCTTTATATGGAAATCAAAGGACAGGGGGCCGTTCCCTTGACGCGTACTGATGAGAATTTGACTCCGCGTGAAATTGAGCAAAAAGCCGCCGAATTGGCCTATTTCTTGCGCGTACCGATTGAAGTATTTTGAAATGAACTTGAACTGAAGAAGAAATTCTCTCCCATCGGCAGGGAAAAAATTCAAGAATTCTCTTTTCTTTCTTCAGCATAGCATAGCTTAATAAAGTTTTTTCAGAACGTTCATTCGATCCAAAGTAGACGTATATGGAACATCCATAAAACGAAACTTTTTTTGTCCGCATAAAAAATAATTTATGCGTATGGAAATCCACTCAACTCAATTCAGTAAAAAACAAGTAAAAGTAACAAATCGAAATAAAATAATAGATTCATCTCGTATATCAAAACATTTCGGAATAAAGGATTTCTCTTTTTATTTTCAATATGAATTGATAGGTTAGATACAAATAGATCATATCTTGTAAATGCTCTCTCCTTTCTTTTGTCAATCGACCTTTCTTTTTTTTTTTATCTTTTCTTTTGTGTTTCTTAATGATCAAAGGCAAAGGACTGCTTGTATCTCTTATAAGGATAACTTTTCTGTCTTGTTTTGCCACTCATTTTTGATCATTAGTTTTTGAATTTGTGATCGTTAGATCAGAATATTCTTCATAAATCTCGCTCCATTTTTCCTGGACTATAACTGTGGGTAGCCGGCCATTTTTTTTTTTCGAAAGATTTTCTTTTTTGATAGAAAGGACAAGGGGAGTTCTTTTGGCTTGAAATCCGAATAATATTCATTACTTGCTTGAATTGGTTGGTTCTTTCAAGCATTCATCGAAAAGGGCTTCGAATTTGATCAATTCAATTGAGGTATCTGTAAACAATATTTTTTTCTTATTTCTTCATTCGAAACGGGCTCTTATTCTATTTCTGTATTCTTTCTAAATTCAAGGACTCATTACTAAATCACAAATAAAAAACAGGGAATAGATTCATAGGTCCGATGCCTTGGAATAGAACTTAGGGTTAATAGAAATAGTAGATCACATAGATTCAACAAATGAGGTGGGTTCATTAACAATTCAAAGATGAAAAAATGGCAAAAAAGAAAGCATTTCTTCCTCTTCTATATCTTACATCTAGAGTATTTTTGCCCTGGTGGATCTCTCTCTCATTTAATAAATGTCTTGAATTTTGGATTACTAATTGGTGGAATACTAGGCAATCCGAAACTTTTTTGACTGATATTCAAGAAAAGAGTATTCTAGAAAAATTCATAGAATTGGAAGAACTCTTACTCTTGGACGAAATGATAAAAGAATACCCGGAAACACATCTACAAACACTTCGTATAGGAATCCACAAAGAAACGATCCAATTGATCAAGATGCACAATGAGGATCATATCCATATGATTTTGCACTTATCGACAAATATAACCTCTTTCATTATTTTAAGTGGTTATTCTATTCTGGGTAATGAAGAACTTGCTATTCTTAACTCTTGGGTTCAAGAATTCCTATATAACTTAAGTGACACAATAAAAGCTTTTTCTATTCTTTTATTAACTGATTTATGTATCGGATTCCATTCGCCCCATGGTTGGGAACTAATGATTGGCTATGTCTACAAAGATTTTGGATTTGCTCACAACGATCAAATTATATCTGGTCTTGTTTCTACTTTTCCAGTCATTCTGGATACAATTTTTAAATATTGGATCTTCCGGTATTTAAATCGTGTATCTCCATCACTTGTAGTGATTTATCATTCAATGAATGACTGATCCAACTATAATATTTCTTACTTTGTAACATAAGGTACATAAGCAAAGCATTTCAATTTTAAGACGTACTTACTCTTTCTACCCTACAGGGATTTCTCCTACTCCTATATTCCAGTAAAATGATTTCAGTACAGTAAATAGCAGAATTGTGGATAGGGAACTATACAAGCGACCTACCTAATTTTATTGTAGAAATTTTCGGGATCAATGATTGGACCATGCAAACTAAAAACACCTTTTCTTGGATAAAGAAAGAGATTATTCGATCTATTTCCGTATCGCTAATGATATATATCATAACTCGGACATCCATTTCCAATGCATATCCCATTTTTGCACAGCAGGGTTATGAAAATCCACGAGAAGCGACCGGGCGTATTGTATGTGCCAATTGCCATTTAGCTAATAAGCCCGTGGATATTGAGGTTCCGCAAGCGGTACTTCCTGATACTGTATTTGAAGCGGTTGTTCGAATTCCTTATGATATGCAAGTTAAACAAGTTCTTGCTAATGGTAAAAAGGGAGGTTTGAATGTGGGGACTGTTCTTATTTTACCTGAGGGATTTGAATTAGCCCCCCCCGATCGTATTTCGCCCGAGATGAAAGAAAAGATAGGAAATCTGTCTTTTCAGAGCTATCGCCCCACTAAAAAAAATATTCTTGTGATAGGTCCTGTTTCTGGTCAGAAATATAGTGAAGTCACCTTTCCTATTCTTTCCCCGGACCCCGCTACTAATAAAGATGTTCACTTCTTAAAATATCCCATATATGTAGGTGGGAACAGAGGAAGGGGTCAGATTTATCCCGATGGGAGCAAGAGTAACAATACAGTTTATAATGCTACAGCGGCTGGTGTAGTAAGTAAAATCATACGAAAAGAAAAAGGGGGGTACGAAATAACCATATCGGATGCGTCAGATGAACGTCAAGTGGTTGATATTATCCCCCCAGGGCCAGAACTTCTTGTTTCCGAAGGCGAATCTATCAAAGTTGATCAGCCATTAACGAGTAATCCTAATGTGGGTGGATTTGGTCAAGGGGATGCGGAAATAGTACTTCAAGATCCATTCCGTGTTCAAGGCCTTTTGTTCTTCTTGGCATCTGTTATTTTGGCACAAATATTTTTGGTTCTTAAGAAGAAACAGTTTGAGAAGGTTCAATTGTCCGAAATGAATTTCTAGATTCTCGGATTTCCAATATCAAGTTCGTAAAAAGAATCAAATTCTTGTTTTGGGAATTCAATTATGTTCTGTATATGTTATGTATGATCAAAAATTATGAAAAGCTTTTTGCTTGTTTCTATTCCCGATGTCGATATCGGGAATTATTTGTACCGCATTCCTAGTCATAGTATGTATATTGTGAAGAAGATTATTTGACTTTATCCCTTCTTTTTTTTTTCAAGCCAAATTTGAGCGGTGTCACTAGGTCACTCTTGTGAGATTGAAATGTCATAGAATGGATCAATCTTTTTCTATTCTAATAGAATAACATCTAATCTAATAGAATAACATCTAAAATTTCACTGGATACTAAACATAAGATAAGTAAGTGGAGAATAGAAAACAAAGGATTATTCGCCTTCTTCTTCTTAGTCTTTTCTTTGACACAAGAAAGGAATTTTCTACATTTCTTTCTTGTGTCTACATAAAAACGGTTTTTGATCCCGTTCGTCAAAAATTACTATCCTTATTAGTTTCTATTTTTCCCATGTTTATCAGAACCCTTTTTTTATATTTATTACGTATACATATAGAAAGTAGTGAACAAACAAAAAAAAAATAGAGAGAAATCTTTTGATAAAATAGAACTTATTCTAATGGACTTAGAAAAAATTCAACTTTGATGAGATACTAAATAGAGTAGAGTAAGGATAAGGATCTATTCGAAAAGGATTTGCTTTGCATAATAGCTGATCGACAGAAATATATATTGTAATTGTGTCATTCAGGAAAATGAAAT